CCCGGACACAGAAGACCAAATGAATGAGATTACTGCCATTTCTTCTCCTTTTGTTCCACTTCTTCCATCCTTCCAATTCGCTCTATGCCTTCTGTTCTGTCAAATATTCGATCATCATCTCACTCCAAAGGTAGATCACTAATAAATAGAATAGAAATTTGATGAATAGGAATCAGACATAGATTTCGTGCCTGGTGAATTTGATTGGTCCGGGCTGAAATTACAACCATTGAACCTCCAAACTGAACTTCACGCTGGAAATTCTTGATAGTTCAATCGATCTTAGGTGAAGCAGGGACTCGATCGGGGGAGATGGAAATCCCGTATGACATGTCCTCAAAGTCGCACTATACACCCCTCCTCTCCGGGACCAGGCCCACGATCAGGCAGGAAATTGGCTGCTTTTTCGGAGCCGCTATATCCCGCACTAACGGCCACTTCTTTAGCACGGCACTTGTCCGCTAACAAGCACCGTCGATCCGGCTGGTGCACCAACCCGCCCCGCCGGTGCTAGCGCACCCTTCTCTTCCATCATCTCCCGCAAGCTGCTGTGTCTCGCTTACAAAAGTGAACCTTCCCGTCTTATTTTGCCCGAGTTCTAGTACCTGAGGGAGGGCGGTGCTCATAATGGGATATCATCATCATCATAGAATGATTGATCAGGACCACCACTGCATTTGGTCCAAAACACTCAGGCGAAGCCCGTAGGTCAATGAGTGAGGGAGGAAGGACGTAGGTCCTCCCAAACGTGCCGAGGGCTTCTTAGCCCGGAGTGACGTACGTGCCGATCGCTAGTTCAGCCCCCGGGGAAGCATAGGAAAACGCTTGCTGCTGGAACGAAGGAAGGCGAAGCCAATCACTAAAGTCACGAAGGCGAAGCCGCAGTGACCAAGGAGAAACAATGACATGACCTAAGCCATTCTCCCAACCAGAAAAAGTTGGGCTTCAGCCCGAAGGCGAAGAAGGGTCCCGAAGGGACGATAGCAAGGACCGGAGGCGCATAGCAGGTCCGATCGGGTGTCGGACTGAATCATCCATAAACCGCATTAACTATTCTCTATTATATCCAGAAGCAAGGCCGGCAAAATCATAGAACGCGTGGCGTTGGAATTGAAGGAAGTGTCGATCGAAGCGGTGGATTTTTGAGGCATGATTTGGCAACCAAGTGAAAAAGGCGAGACCCCCTGAAAAGAAAAGCCTTTCAGAAAGGATACAGTCCTGATCAAATGGGGCAGGGCACAAGCGTGCGTGAATGGTGGGCCCGCCCCTCCCTTCCATTCCATTCCATCAATGTGGCCCGAGGAAGAAAGCTCCTCCAAGCAAATTCGTGGTCCGATCAGACCACATCTCGCTTCCAACCCATTTATGTTACGCCATGCTTGGAGTAGAATTCGGGAGAAAGAACCCGAAGATTCCGTATTGTTAGATCGAGCACCTACCAACCACAGATTGGGCGTACAAGCGTTTCAACCTATTCATTCATCCATTCCTTCTGGTGGAAGGACGTGCCATTTGTTCACATCCATTAGTTCGTAGGGGATCTAATGCGAACCTTGACTGATTTCGCTTCCTCCCTGTAAGCTCAAGCAGGAGCTCGTTCACTTCTCCTCGCCAGCTATCGCCTTTTTCTCGACCCCCATGATTAATTAAGTCGTGGAGTGCATAAGCCCAACAGCTACAGGGGCGAGCCTTAAGCTGAAGGGGGCGAACGGACTTTCGGTCAATGATCTAGTCTGTAAATAGAAAGTCTAAGGGTCCCAAGAAGGGGTGGGGAAGCACGATCTGTGGAGCGCGGAGAGTTCCGGGTTTGTCTCCTTTAGTTCTGGGCTTATCATCACCAGCAGAGCACAGGTCGGCAGGTCCTAGTGTTCTTCCTCCCCAACGTTTCTACGAAGGATTACGGGACGAAATTCACTCTCCCTTCCAGCAGTCTTGCTGCTGTGCCTCCCGCAGCTCCCCCTGTCGCTGGAAGACTGTGGTATGGCTCGGCAACTAAACTACTCCGATCGAATTCTTTGTTTGGTCCCACTCGGGATCAGGGATACTTCTAGCAATCAATAGATCGAAGGGGAATAGATAGAAAATCTCAGTTGATCGGAAGCTCGCTCGGTCCAACCGAGAAAGTCGCTATTTATGGTCTAGGAACCTGGGGCATCCTTCGGAGCGGGTGGGACAATGGAGATAGAATAGCAGCAGTAGGTTAGGACACCAATTCCCTGAGGAGAAAGAAGGACATGAGTTGTGCGTTGTATGCCCGCCTCCTCAATGACTCTACAGACACAACCCCCACTGACGGTAAGGGGCTTCTTCAGATCCTTCTCCCTCCTTCTTTAGTTACATCCACCGTCGGTTCCTTCCTACCCGCGCACTTCCTCGGCGCGTACCGGTGGGGTTGGTTTTTGGAAGAAGCGGGAGTCTCGCGGTGAACTCTATTCCACGTCGGCTTCGCTTCTTCGGGTCTCATCTATTACTATTGCAAGCCGAAGGCATGCATCCGTCAGGGCGATCTCGTAGTTCCTACGGGGAGAGTTTTCCATCCCCGTGCCAGGAGAGTGCTAGATTGGAAGTTCGGGGCCCTTCCCGGCATCTCAGAACTCCCAACATATACACGGAATCGGAAGTGCGCGGCTACCTAAGGAATCGATGAATAGGGAAGGGAAGCATCGTAGTGGCGTCTGCCGAATTTGGTTCGAGATGAATTATGGCAAGCTGTAAGTAAGGGTCTCCTCTCTCGCTCGTTCCGCTTTGCTTGCGGCGCTCCTCGCTCGCGGCGAAAAAAGAAGGGTTCGATATCTTATTCTATACGAGAGATGTCCCTTCGCACATCCATCTACAGAAATTCCCCAGACCACATTCCATCTTTACGTGTACGATCCATAGATCATGGAGATTCGGTTCTGAAAGTGAAGTTCATTCACCGGTCGAACGGCTGAAAGGGACTCACCGCATGCATGAACGAAGCGAGGAGTTGCGTCATGCGGGACATAAGGTTCTTCAATAAGAAGGAGTCTTTTTCGCCCATTGTCCAAGCCAGGGCGAGTTCCCGAGTTCAATGAAGTGGTGTGGTTCCGGATTCCCCCCTCATTTACGATATCTGTCGAGCAACTCAGACCTCGTCCTGGGATGCAGGAGCTATTCATGAGTTGCCTTTGGTCAGAGACCAGTGTCGGATCCAGAGTGTTATTACAGATCACCTCATTGGTCGGATCAGCTCAATATCCAACTGTTGCCTCCCAACTTATCGACCCGTCGAGTAAGCGGGAGCTGCGTTAGCAGTCCTCCACGGACCTTCTAGACCGGTAGGTCTTGCCGGCGTATGGCATCGGGACCTATTGCCCATTCCCCCCGTACCCTGAAAAAGGATCGACCTTCTTCTTGAATGAAGATATTCTTCGCAATGATCGACCCGGTTACTCCGGGTTGGGGGGCAAGAGGGAGAAGTCAAATCGACGATTCGAGGTTCGGGGGAAGACTTCCATTTCTAGGTAAGTCATCCACAGGAAGTGGTTGAGTCAGGTGTTTAGCAGAAGGACCGGAGCTCCCCTCCCCTCGCTGCGGCAGTTGTTGTTGTCGCTGCCGAGGCCACTTTGGACATTCCTTTGACTTTTTTTTTTGACAATTCAAACGGACAGGGGCTGATCAATGCTGTGCTATTGTTAAGTGCTTTTACTTAATCCCGCACGAGGTGTTGCTAAATCTTCTGCGTCGCATCATCTGCCGAATTGTTGAAGTTGCTAAATACCCGAAGGTTGAAATCCGTGACGAATCCGGTCAATCCTATGTATGGTGGATCTGACCGAGGAATCTCACGAGGCTCGGTATCTCTCCCGCGAATCTTTGTCTCCACGCGGAATCTGCTGTGGATAGGAAAAGGGACGGGGGAGTGCGCTAGTCAATCAATGAGCAGTATGGTATGATTTGGCCTTCCGCCATGGGGAGGTGGGCTCCAGGGCGGCCCCTGGGGAGACTCCTTCGAACGTCTCTATTGAGTGACGGAGCCCTTTTTTTAGTGAATATGATAGCTGAAAAAGAAGGGCAGGTCGACTGGTCACTATGCCGAGTCCTCCCCGCTCCGTTGTCCGTCTCGGGGCTGGAATGGAACTCATGAGCAGCTCCCATTTATCGCAGTCCAAGACCTTCAACGTCGGTGTCCCTGTCAGCTGTACTCCCCATAACTTGACCACATGAAAGAGGAAGAAGCCGGCCTTCGAGCTTCGAGCTTCAAGCTTCAAGACAGATAATGGTAATGGTGATGGTGATGGTGCCTCCCCTCATGAACAGCCAGCCCGCCCCTCTAGACACATGAAGAGGGATTGGGCTTTGGGGTAGCTTTGCTTTAGCGCTTTCGTTCGTCACAAGGTAGCCGTAGGGAAACCTCTGGCTGGATTGAATCCTTCCTTCCCCCCGCCCGGAGCAATATCCACTTTTTCTTTTCCTTTGACAGTAGGGAAGGCGGGCCGTTAGCTTCAACTAGTTCAGTTTGAGTATTTCTCAGGAGTAGTTGCATTGCTAGTGGGCAGAAAATCAGTAGTGCGTTAGCTTATCAGTTCATTTTCAAACAGCCCTTGTGCTCCTTTATCTTTCTAAGCCACTCTCGCTAGCAGGGAATCTAGTTCAGCAAGGACAGCTCTATAGGGGGAGCTCGCTTGAAGCTGGGTCTGCTTGGTATGGTCTTGGACTAAAGTAGGCATTCTTACCTTACCCTTACAGAGAGCTATAGTACTAGGATAGGATAGGTCTTCGCCTGACTCGTTCGCGTATACCTATTTCTAACTCGTGTGTACAATCTGACTACGATATATCCAATATCACTGACGAATCGAATAAGGAAATGCAATTGTCTATAAGTACGTTAGCTAAGTATGATCATGTTCGTCTGTCGCATTTGATGGAGCAGGTCTTGATGCGAATCGATACATTATGGAAGGCAAAAGCCCCTCACAACTCTTGAAATGCGAAGTCCGAGATATAAAGTCTTCCCTGGGAGCAGCATCGTTTCGGTTTTCCGCGATGCATAGATTCTATATTCCTAAGCCAAATAAACCAGGACAGCTACGACCAATCACTCTACCCTATGCCAAGGATAGAATCGTGATGGATGCGATCTCCCAGGTCGTCGAATGAGTTATTTGCTGGCATTTTCCGTAATTGTTCTCATTTAGGAAAAGATTTTTCACTCAAACCTTCTTTGCCCAAGTCAAGGGGTGGAGCGAGGTTGATCAATTGATTTCAGCAGATATCGTTAGTTGTTTCGATAATATAAAGCACGATAGTCTGATGGATAGCATAAATCAATATATTAAAGATGACCAGTTCGCTCAGGTAATTCGTGCTTTCCTTACAACATCTATCTTAGATAAAGATGGAAAAAACAACTCAACAAGAGGAAAGGGAATCCCACAAGGCAGCTCCTTGTCACCCGTGCTCATGAACATCTTTATCCAGATGTTTGATTTGGAAATGATCAAGTACCCCGGTAGCCTGATCAGCTATGCTCGTTATGCGGACGACTTCCTTGTAGCTATCAAGAGGCCACAGCGCCAAGGAAAGACAACTGAATCCTTCATCTTGGAAATACTAGGCTAGGCTTCATGGCTCAGTTAGAGTTAGAGGTTCAAGTAGAAGAGAGCATTGAGCGAGGCCGATACTGCCTCAAACTCGGAATTCTGATCTCCATGCAGAAGGAGTCACTCATTTCAATGCTCCCCTTCAACGAGTCAAGAAAAAAAGACTCAGTCTAGGTATAGGGAAGGAAGAAAGCGAGAAACCACTACTTCGATTGAGAAAGACCAACTCCACTAGTCAAGCCGAGGAAAGAGCTAAACAACTCATCCGATTCTACAATAAGAAAATCGTTTCTTACCTGACTTTACTACCTATTGCTTTTGTGAAAAAGGAGTGCAAACAAAAGAATTGGTGAGTAGATACATGCGGGCACCATCCGGCTCAAGCCGGGGGGGTGGGAGGGGGGAAGTCCCCCCTCCGCGCACCTGAGCTCCTTGAGAGATCCTCTCTCGGGGGTTTTAGGTTCGTCTAAGGCGCCTCGAATTTCAGTTAAGGCAGTTCTATTGTATTTCACAGTCTTCCTCGAGTATTCTCGTCTGCGGTGGGGAAACCATTCCCACTGCAGGTGCGATGTCTCCGGTTTAGACACCCGGCGCCAACCTTCCTAAACCGCTCTGTGTTTAGGTGAAGGCGAGTAGCTCAGCGCAATAGCCAAAGACTTTAAGTATATTTAAAAATTAAACAATTATTTAAGATCTTCGAGCGCTTTGGTGCGCGGGCTTGGCGGAGGACCTTGGAAAGTCCTCGATGCCACATTGGGCTTCTAAACAAAGTCCAATTAAGCATCTTCAGGAGCTTAACCAAAGAGAGGTGCATCGCGGTATACTTGTTTGTTCGGTGGGTCATGAGATTTTCTCGTAAGTCGGGGTGGTTATACACCTCGATTTACTTGAAGGCTTGTGGGCATGCCCTGCAAGTCTCGTATGGTGGCGATTTTTATAAGCATTTAAGATATGCCACCTGGATCTCACTCTCCCGAAGTGGTATCCCGACTTGCATACCGGTTCATCACCGACGGGTGATTTCCGGTAAGGGATCACGGGGGGACGCCCTCGTGCGGTTCTATTTGTCTTTATTTTCGATTAGTAAGTTAGTTCTCTTAGTCCCGAAGAGGGCTAAGTGTAACTACTCCTCGATTATTAAGGACTTTGAACCGGATTGTGGATTTCAAAGTTTAGTAGATTTTTTTTATAAATCCACACTCCCGTTGTTCCGTCGTTATATCCCTTCCTTCACTGAGGTTCCAATGGAGATTGGACTTCAGTGGAGACCATGCTGGTCGTCGGTCCCGTCCTCCGGCCGTGTAGGCTGGGGGAGAAATGCCTTCCTCGCCTTTGTAGGCGAGCTTGCCTCTATGGTAAATATGTATTTAACAGATTGTACAGAAGGCATTCGAAGGTTGGCTTCTGCCCAATATTGGGGAGCCAGTTACGGGATTCAGTCCCTTCTAAACGTGTTTCTTTCACGTCGGACGATTTATCCTCGTTCGTCTGTGGAGGACCCCGTTTTCGAAGGTCACTGGGACGGTGTGGATGCTTTCTTTTCAATGTGTATACAGGCGGCTCATGAAATTTTAGCCACCCGCCCACACACTGTCGACGATTCATACTACCGTCGGGCGAATAGCATGTAAGGTAGAGGGGGCTGGGAAACTTAGACTGTTTGCCATTCCCAATTATTTTAAACAAAATCTCCTTAGACCGGCTCACGATTTTTGTATGGCGTTGTTGTCGCGTATCCCTCGACGATGGGACTGACGATCAGCTTAAGCCTATACGGTCGTTAGTCGGCCTACAGGACCTATTTTCGTACGATCTAAAGTCAGCGACCGATTCCTTCCCAGCGTTGATTCTGGGAAGTATGGTATCCGCTCTCTTTGGTCGTGTTGTTTCTTATAGTTGGGTGGTCGCGGGTTTGATGACAAATCATTTCCGTGGTCCTTCTAGATCTGGAAAAGACCCTTGTCTTTTTGGATTTGGAACTGGTCAACCGTTGGGTTTCCGTAGTTCTTGGCCATTAAAAACCCTTGCACATCATTTGTGCGTGTGGATTTGCCCATAAGCTATAGGGGCGAGTGTACCCGGGGCGTAGGTTCACTGACTATGCGATCCTCGGTGACGATATCGTCATTGGGGATCGTTTGGTTGCAAGTGAGTACCGAACACTGATGGACCAGTTACATGTTCAGATTTCCTTAGAGAAAGATTGAGTCTCTAAGACTGGTGCCTTAGAGTTTGCTAAGCGATTCTTTGTGTCTGGAGTGAGGGTGGACTGTAGTCCAGTCTCAGTTCGGATGTGAAGATCTTTAGTAAACTCTATAGCTCTTATCCCCGTCTGTAAGTCACTAAAGATTGATTGTCTTTTTGTTGCTTATAGACTAAGGGGTGCCGGTTATCGCGTGTATACTCAGCGCGCGATACCAAAGAGTCGTCATCGGCGTCGTCAGTTTTTGCTACTACACTCGCCGACTGGTATTAATCCTCTCCCTTTCCGATGTTGGTTGGCGTTCCCAGAGATGGAGTACTGACCTGTTATCAGGAAGGGATGGTTAGAGGATTTCTGCTGACCCCAAGATTTCCAGATGACTTAGTCATCTCGGAGCTTTTCAATGCTTGGTCAGAGGATTATGGCATGATCGGAGAGACATAGCCCCAACGTACTACACCTCCAGGGAAGGAAAAGGAAGTGAATCCAATGAATCGAGAGTAGGGGCCTTATCGGAGATATTCCTTGTGCACGGGTGGGTGTGAGATCAATCTCAGTCGTATTATCTCTGGTCGTATCATTTCTCCCCTCCGGCAGCATATCTTAGCGGGGAACCCGTAGGCGAGCATATCATCTTTTTGTCCACGCATCCACCCGGAACAGGCATTCCAATCTCAGTTGGTCACGGAGAAAAGGTACTCCAATTCCAGTGGATGCCGCCAGCAAGCATCGGGTCCCAGGGATCAGGCAAACGCTCTAAGGTACTTCGAGGTACGGGTATCAATCTCCAATCTCTTCTTACGCATCTATCTTTCAAGGTAGACCGGTATGGGTAGGACAAGTTGCTTTATTCGGAACAAGCTCTGACCTGCGGTCGGAAACTCACCAACCATAGGAGCGTCAGATATTGGACCATCAGATAGAGGAGAAAATGCTGGCACAAGAATTGGATCACTTTTATACTCGAATGAAGGAACCACCTTACTTAAGTTTCAAACAACTCGATCGCAAGGGATCTCGAATCATCTCACTCCCAGCCAAATCCTATTATTTTCATTTTTTTTTGCGGGTGGGAGAGCTCCACGGATATGAGTGTCGAATTTGAGGAATTGGAAACGATTGGAGGGGGATCTCTATTTGATCTCCGGTATCTGTCGCATCTCTCCCTCAATCTCAGCTGGGTTGTATCACTCCCGAAACACGCATTACTCATTCACAGCTCTGAGTCAATTCCCTGTTCTCCCCGGCCTACTAGAATTAGAAGGATGAGAGGGTGCCTACAACCTCCCTCGCTCTTCCGAGCGAGCTCGGGAACCCCCTTTCCATCATCCATGTACTCAGTAGCAGGACCGGTGTCATCTATTTTTCATCAATGAATTGTGTACGGGTGGGAAATCGTACTTTAGGTCCGGTATGGTAAAATCAGCTATACCGGGGCGGGAGGGAAACGGAAATGAGAAAGAGACAAAGCATGTGTATCTACGCTGGGATAGGAGGCAAATAGTTAGATGCCACGGGTGGTAGAGGTGGCTAGCGTGTGGGCAGAGGTTCCCCTTAGGGGATACTCTACCCTTTCATTAAGGGCTGGCTGCTCTAAATCGATAGGTAACGGGAGAGGAAGGCGAAAGCAGCTAGGAAGGCAAGGAAGAAGGAAGGTCGGACTAAATTTGAGTCGGTCAGGCAAGGCAGGGTGTTCTCCTTTCCTAACTTTAGTGAGTCTTTCATTCACTAGCCTTATGGCGAAGCAAGGGACAGGAGCTACTAGCTGCTAATGAAGACCGTTCCACCCCTATTCCCTCTAAAGCCCAGCAAGCTGAAAAACGTATGCGCGCGTTTTACTAATAAGCTTTGAAGCTGGGACAACTTTCAGAATCATGTGTTTGATGAGAGAGGGCCAATAATTTCATTATGCTCATTTGCTAGCACAAAGAAAGAGTGAATTTTCATTTGACTGACGGTTAGAGCTCCTCCGGGCACGATTCAATTGCTTATCCAGCGTGTCCGAGCCGTTGAGAGAAGAAGGGGGGCGCAAGCTCCGCTGTTGGAACGACGGCCTGAAAGAATTGCGCTGGAACTCCAAGAACCTGCGATTAGGGAAGTCCAGCAGGAGGAAGCTCCTGAGATAGAGGTGCTCCTGTTGAAGAAGAGCGTGCGGTAGTTCCTGAAACAGGGTCTGACTCGGAAGAGTCACCCCTTCATGATACTGTACAGGACAGTGATTAAGAGGATGTCGACGAAGAAATACAAACGGAAGGACCTCCGTATGCCACACAAGAACCCATCTCAGGATTATCACGCAATACAAGCACTAACCATGGAGGTCACTGAAGCTGCTGAATCGACCTCTGAGAAGGAAGAAGAACAAGAGCTACAGCGGTGGAGGAACAAGCCTTCGTGGCTGCACCTCTAAGGTGTTTCAGTCTGTTTCTGTTTGCTCTGACTTTATTCCCGAACGATCTCTAAATGCTCTGGTGGAGCTGGAGAAGCAACACTTCATTCCAGACAGACTCTGATCTCGGTTGAGTATCTTAGTCACCGATGCCCATATAGGCATAACAGGCGTCTGGAAGAAAGAGTGGGCAATGCCGCAAGGGCTGAGGCCGAATATAGAACTGGCACGGAGGAAAAGAATCGCATAAGGCAGCAGCTAGATGCAAAATTTGTCAGGTCCTTTGAATCCGCCGAATATAGAGTAGGGATGGCTGAGAAAGAGAAAGCTCTGCAAGAGAGGCAAACTCATTTTCTGAAGCAAAAAGCCGAGTATGAAGCCAAAGAGATCCAACTCATAGAGAAGACAGCCGAATTTGAAAGGAGTAGCCCTTGAGACCCAATAAGCTCGTCTCAAGGATGAACAGGCCGACCTGGTCTTGGACAGAGATCCGGGAAGGGCTGCGACAGAAGGAAGAGATCTGCAATAAGCGGCACCAGGAGCTCAAATTGAAGGAGAGTTCTTTATTTTGCTTTGAGGGAAATCGACGCTTACGGCCGACCGCGCTAGAAGGAGGAGAAACCAGGAGGAGCTGTTCAAGCAACCGAGGATTCCCCCTCTAACATAAGGGGCAGTGCGGAGCGCATGGAAATTAGAAGCTGAAGCCGCTGCTGCCAAGGCAAAGCTTCTCGCTGCAGAAGCTTCAACAGCAGCACCCGGTTGCTCCTATCGTTCCAGTAGCCCCAGTGGCTGAGGCACCAGGGCCTCTGTGACAGCACCATCTGCTGCAGAACCTCAAGCGCCATCAACCTCATCAGCGGCAGAAACTCCTCAGGTGCTGCCTGCTCTCTGGTTTGATATTCAGTCTGCTATATGGTCTGTTTTTCTAGAAACGTCGAAGGAATAGAAGACCCCCAGTCACCTCAACTCTTCTTTATGTTGAGGATAGACTAGACTCATCCAGAGAATGAAATGGATCTTAGAATTCTTGCTTGGAGAAAGATGGCAACGAAGACTCGCTCCGCTCTTTGCGTTTGAATGAAAACTTTCTTAGTAGCTCGTTTCTACAACTTCTTAAGGGCTCGTGGAGTTACGCACTTCACTCGCTCTCGTGAAACATGATCTTTGGCTCGTTGGGAAAGGAGGTTTTGCAAAACCTCGGGAGACATGGCCCAACTCGCGTGTGAAAGGCTGGCTTTGACTAGATCGAATCGCACATCTTTTTTAGATTCACTTCACTCGTACTACTCCCACCTATTTCACTCGTACTACTCAAACCGTCTGTCTCGTTTCGTAGATAGCTCCCTTATCTCATTCATGGAAAAGCATGAAACAGGCAGGGGATTGACTTGTCTGGCTTCAGTGCTGAAGCTGCGGGCCATGGCATCGGCCTCTGCTGAACTTGTAAGGCTTCATGCGCTTCTTACCTCTCTTAGCTTCCCTCCCCCTAATCCTATGGATCTACACTGCGACAACATGAGTGCCATCTACATTGCCTCTAACCGTCGTGTTTCATGAGCGCACTAAACACGTCGTTTTGGTGACCATGCATAGAGAGGAGTGCTATGATCCTCAGATTTGATGCTTTTATGTCTCAAAAGAAAAAGCTTTGCTTTGCTTTGCCTTAACTGAGATGGGGGAGAAGGGAGAAGGTGGCCTCCGGTCTTATCTCCACTCCGTATGTTCGCAGCGAAGACTATAAAGTAGATCTTCTCACCAAAGCACTCGCTTGACTCAAAAAGGGAGCGTCCTGTCTTTTTGATGGACAAGCAGTCAATTCAATAGTGTTTACGGAACGTCGACTCAAAAAGGGCCTCTTAGATCTCTATGCTTCAGCTTGAGGGGGAGTGTGAAAGACATTCTTGTACAGCTCACAATGGTATGAAGTGAATCCCCTTCGATAACCCAAGGGGAGCGAACGAATATATGATGAGCTCGAGCCCTGCACCAGGCTCAAAACCTCCACGTAGTGGATGTCTTGATCCCCACAAATGCCCAGCATAACATCAAAGAGCATTACCAGACGCGTCTCTCAAAACCTCTCTATAGCCAGCCGGTCCTGGATTGCCCCTGCTACTACAATCAAAGTTGAGCTTAATAACATCATCCCTCCCACAGAGGACCAGGGCCCGAGGTGGTTGGGACCAAAACTGCAAAGTTTCAGTTAGGGAGATAATGACTAATAGTGTGTTGATCATCATTGTATAATCTGAAAGCATTCCTAAATATCAAAGATTATAAGCCGGGCAGATTTCTCTTTCAATATTAGGCTCTTTCTTTCTTTGATTTCTTGCTCCAGATTACATATGGAAAGGCACAGCTGTCATAACTTAAACAAAGCAGCCTCACGCATATGGCAATGCCATTGATCAAATGCCTCTCTAAGCGTATCAGGAAATATCCAACAAAAATCAAACAACCCAAGAAAATGTTGCCAAATGGAGCGAGCATACTTACAATGAAGCAATAGGTGATCCAATGTTTCATCTTCCTTGCCGCACAAGTAGCAGCAACTCAGAACTCTAATCCCACGTCTAGTAAGTCTGTCACAAGTGAGCACCTTACCCTGAAGAGCCAGCCACAAGAAGGCAGCAACCTTCGAAATGACACCCGCTTGCCAGACTGGGAAACACCAACCATTCTCAGATGCAATCATATCATACCCCTCCGCTTTTATTGTATATGAGCCCAAGGAAGAAATCTGCCATTTTTAGGAGTCAGTTGGAGGATCCCGTGGTATGTGAACTGATTGAATCAGCTGCAAGAGTTGTTCAACTTCCTCTATAGCAGGTTCCAGAGCTGGAAGCTACAAAGGGAGATTCCAGATGGTGACCCCTCGGTCCCTCATTTAGTAGCTGCTAAACTTTGAGATATCTCAAAGCTGTACTATTCTGGAAACCTTGCCATTACTGCCTACTCAGATGCGGATTGGGCTGGGAATCCTGAAGATCGGCGTTCTACAACAGGGTATTGTGTATTTCTTGGCCCAAATGATCTTTCTTGGCAGAGCGGCGATCAGCCTTTAACTGAAAGCTTGTCCAATAAGTGAGTGGTTCTGCCGTGAGTGACTTCGTGAACAGCCGCTTCATAAAGAATGTCAATTTCTTTTGCCCGGCTCGCTAAAATCGAAGTAGCGAGCATGAGAAAAAAGATTTGCAGCTAAGCTAAGGCCAGAGCCATTTTGTTATCACTAAAACTGACTGGAGAAGAGAAAGAACCAAGTCCCGAATAATATAGATCAACCACGAGATTTCCCCAGCTGAGGCATCCAAATCCGTATCCCTATCCCCTTCCTCAGAAACTGAATCTAGGGCCGAGGGGAATGTTTTCTAGTGAGGGGAGTCTTTTCAGCTTCAATCGACTGGAAGCACTTCCTTCCGCGCCTACCTCTCTTTGTTGCCTGCTTTTAGGGCTAGCCACACCAACCCTAGTTCTCTTGCCCGCTTGTCGGGCTTAAAGCGGAACTGAGCTTCTCACTAACAGAATCGTAAGCTTCATTTCATCAAACGAGACTCGGAAAGAGTGGCGTTAAAGAGGACTGGGGAGCCTCTCGAAGTCTCCGATCTCACAGATGGTTAGGCTGCAATTCCTTCGCTTGTGAAGAAGCTTGGCTAGTTATCCTTACTCGGACATTCTGTTCATCCGACCACCGCCCAGCCCATGCTTCAAGATTGAAGTTTAAACCATAAATCTCTGTAAAAGAACGTTGTAACGAGATCTCATGAGAGCTTTGAATCAGTAAGCTCAACATCTACGGCTCAATTAGCGCCAACTTCAGGGGCGGGAATTCACTCCAAAGCTTATTTTGTTCGCTCTGCTCCTCTTGATTCTGTTGTTCTAGACAAACCCTCCACCCAACAAAAAGAAAATTCCGTTTTTGCTGCGCCCCTATTTCTTTGCTTATTCGGCTTCATCGTCTCTTTAAGCGTATGTTTCAGATTCTGCCTCTTCGGATGCGTCTTCTTATGCTCACCAAATCGAAACTTCATTTCTTCTATACTCGGATCAAGGATCAACATCGTTACTTAGGGCAAGATCAGATCCAGACGGGCGCCACCTCGCCTTCTCGCGACAGGAGAAGCGAAGCCCATTCTATTTACAAAATTCGAATCAGGCTGCACAGAAGGGGGGAAAGCCTCTCACGACATTATGAGAGAGGGAAAACCCAACATGAGAGAGGGAAAACCCAACCTTCCAACGAAGATGGATCGAGGTAGAAGAAGTACTTCGACCTAAGATCACCAACCCCAGTCCCAAATCCTTCCTTCCAAACCTTACCGAGCTCCCTTAGTGGCAACTCAATCTCAAATTCCATTTCAATCGAATCCCTTCCTCTGCTCCGATTCTGTAGTATACCCATTTACCTACCTTGAAAGGGAGGAAATCCTATTCTATTCTTCATTTGCTGAAACAACAGCATATGTCTCTGCTTCAGTGTCGGCTTACATACCTTTAACTGACCCCACCGACCATTCTCAACGTGGCAACAAAGCTCTTATATTTCCATTCTCGAGGGAGTTTCCTTTAGCCCCGTTCCCAAGATCGATCCCCTTCTTTAGGGACCTTTCATACACTGATTTTAGAGTAGGGTCTCTAGCCCATATCTCCGCTCTTTCTACCTTATTTTCCCCGGAAGCTCAAATTCCTTTAGTTTAGAGCGGGCAACAAGCTCTTTTTTGTTTCTTATTATTAGTTAGTCGGGTACTCAATCCCGGTTGGCAACCTCTATCCAGCCCTAGATTCTGCTTAAGACTTTGTTGGATTTGAAACTACAGCCTCCGCCCTTGCTCCAGCAGCTAGAGCTTGGCTAGCTGTCCACCTCTGATCACCATCTGTTTCGACTCGTTCGTTACCTGCTTGACTGGTGCTCTAAGACGAACGCGGTCCGATCCGGCAAAGCTGCCTCAACGTATGCTCTAGCTCCAAGATGGAAAGTTTGAGTTTGGCCCCAGGGGCCCCTCTCTTAAGCAAAAAGCGTTGTTTCCGGGTCGAATAGGTCATTCGGGCCTCAAGCCGCCGCCCATGCTTCAACATCTAAGTTTTCACCAGAAAAACCCAATTTATCTTATGGAAAAAGAGTTGTAGGGCAGAAAGATTCGATGTTGTTCAGGGAAACCAAACAAAGAAAGCCAATCGGAAATGATTTTATCACTACGCGAATCAAAAAGAAAACTCGGAGCGAGAATAAACATCAAACCTTAGGGCTAGGCTAAATCGCTTGGGGCTTATGGCGCTTCCTCTGCGGCTTCTCCCGCTTGGCAGCTTTCCGCGCTTAAAGAAGGCAAAAAGCGCAAAAAGCTGTCGGGCCGGGGGAAGGAAGCAGATGGAATCCAGCCGGACAAGCACTGGCTTTCGGCAGACTAGCTCGCTGCTCCAGATAATGAATACAAAGAAATAAGGAGAAGAATGAATGTCACGTACGGCGCTGCCGAAGGAGCTCTTTCAAGAGCCAACCTTGGATACTAAAGAAAGGAGTGATCGAGGACAGATCATAACCCAGAGATAAAGGCTTTTTACTTAAAGAAAGATCTCTACAAAGGAACAAAGGATTTGTTAACATAAAGTAAGTAGTTATTTGCCAGCCTTGAACTTGAAGCGGATCTCCTATGCCTATTCAAGACAAGACCTTTGGGCCTAAAAAGCTCTCGAAAAGCTATAGGGGGATTGGATTTCTTTACTTATTTCTTTTATTCGATTATTCATTGATCGCTTCTTAGTCGGGATTGGCTCGTGCATCGACCCAGGAAGAATCCATTCTAGGCGCTTATTGAGAATACATGATAAACTTCCTTTCGTAGTACCCTTCGTAAGACTTTATTGAATCTAAAAGACTGAAAGCTCGATAGGAATTGGTTATCATCCTCACCTTCCTCCGGCTTCTCACCTTGAATCCCTAGCTCTCTTCCTTAGTGAAACTGTCCCACTCCTTCAGTCCCTCCAGCTTGGTCTGCTTTCTCGGTCCTTCACTCTTTCTCGAGTAGCTGTACCTATTTTCTTTACTCTCTTGAGCTTGATAACTTTATATTAGCTTAGAGTCTGCCGGGAACTACTGAATGAACTCTTTAACGAGACCTTTTGTTTGAGAATCCCTTTTGCTTGCCGCCTCTCTTCCTTTATCATAGGCGATTACCTTACCTTTTTGATAGTTATTCCCTTCTGCTCTTCCTTAATCGAGACAGTAAGAGTCAGATTTTCCTTCCCGGTATTAAGAATCTCATTCAACCAGGTAACTAAATGTTGCCACTTTTTAAGCGCCATAAGCAGCCAAGCATAGTGGTTCGCTCAAGCAAAGCAATGGAGTTTGCGAGACTTCAAAGCGTTCCGGTAGTGCTTCTAGCAAGGAAATAGTAAGATAAGACCCTCTAACCAGAATTTGATTACACACGAGCTGCCAAGGAAGCTCTCGAAAGAGCTACCTCAGAATGAAAGCTACATCAATCCACAGGAATTCCATCCTAGATATCTCCACCTCGTAAAGCCGTAAGAGCATCGACTCATTAATGCGCCCTCAAGGGGCAGCCTAAGGAACAAGGAAGAGGCTCGGCAGGAGACTCGCAACTAAGCACCTAAGCCCTAATTGAATCAGGATTAAGCTACTTGTGCACCCGAAGTATTATACCATTTGGTCTGGTGGTTTCGCCTAGTATGTATGACGTACATATAGCACTAACTCGACTTTAGGGGGCAAGTAGGCCAGGCCTCTTAAGGTTACCTAGTTTGCTTCATCGCCATGATCATTAGAGCTCTCGATACCGGCTGGATCGGCGCACTTGTCACACTCATTTTCAATGGGAAACTTAGTTTCATCCATCACACGAAAGAAAAGATCAGACTCGGCACACGGATCAAAACCTGTCCTTCAAGCTGTCCAAGTTAGCTCTGTCATCTGTTGATAGAGTCTTTTCCTTATAACCCGGGCAGCAATAGTCATTGTTTTACTGAAAGTCTAGTGAATAAGATAAGGTTTTTATTCCTTCGCTGCCTACTCTGCTTTGGCTGCTTAGCTTATGCTATCCTCTCAACTTACTGTAGGTAGCCAGTCTTCTCCGACTGAAGAGAATACCAAGTCAGGTCAGGAATGCACCAAGGTGGAAGAGTCCCTTGTATCGGTCAGTCAATCAATAGTGGAATAGAATAGTCCCAGTAATAGTCTCGTCCAATTGCCTAGCGTAGGCTTAATGCACTTCCCTATCTCGGTCCTCGCTCTCAACGCAAACGGTAGTCAGGTAGTCAGGGAGTCAAGCAAACAAGCAAAGAGACTGAAGACCTTCTGCTGAAAAACATTCTCATTCCGCCTCAGATTCGTGAGAAACAGAATATATATGTTGGCGAATCGTCTGTTGGCAAATCCTCCGTTGTGGAATTGTCCGTTGGAAAAGAATATGTCAGCTAATCGGCTGTCGCTTTCTATTCTCGATCACTTCCTGCCTCACCCACTGCCCATAATCAATGCGCATTAAAAGCGCTTCTAATGGCCTTCTCGAGTGAGAGTTCAGCAGCTTACGAGCCAACCTTTCCCGATCCCTCAGATCCGGAATCTCCATCCGCAGCTGAATCCACATCTCCATCTTCACCGCATCATCCCCAACAGCTGCCCTCGAACCCTTGCCCAGATCAGAAATGGGAGCTTCGGTTCAGTCACATCGGTCACATCTTTCGGTTCGATGCTTTGAATCCTTGCTATCGTCCCTCTACTTTGGTCTCCTAACTTCAATCCCCTACTCTAAAGGCAAGGAAAGCACTCGGTTCGTTCGACGGCTAAGTCTCTCGGTCCGTTCCTGTAATGTATGTCCCTCAGCCTAGTCGATCACACCCGTAGGACACGGTTAGTCAATCACTGGCCTTTGGCAAAAGAAATGCAATGCTCCTCAAATTAGCTTAATCCTTTGTTTATAAAGCAGTTATAACTACGGAAAGCAGCAGCAGCGACTCCTTACCCCTCAAGAATGCGCCTCGCTAATTAAGCTAAGCTAAGTAAAAAAAGAAAATGAATCAAAAATACGTATACGAAAGGGCACGGCGCACAAGTCGAGAGCCATCACTCCTCAATAAGCCCTTAGGCGAGAGGAAGAGGGACAGAGAGCTGGGAAGGAGGCTCGGGACCGGGCAGGGAAAGAAGGAATAATGAATTGAGTACCCTAGCTACAATTGTCTAAAGCAACGCACTAGAAAGCGAAGAAGGAAAGGAGTGGTTTCCGGAAAGAAGCACTTTAAGCTCTACGGGTGGGACCCTCACACCCAAAGGACACTTCCCCACGCTTAACTGCATTCCACATCTGTTGTTGGCTAGTGACTAAGGCATAGGCGGATTTCGTACTGAAATTTCCACTTGGCTTGGAGAGTCCCTCAAGATCAGAGAGTCTGTGCAATTATCCTCTTTAAAAGGTTTGATAGCTCTGATATGGGGTATCAAGTTCATGGAGATCAGCTCCACAAAGTCACTAAACTTCCAATTTCCATCTTCATCAATGTAATCAAAGACCCGAGCATTAAGACTAGCAGGTGGAATTTGCTGGGTTGCTATGTCCACCAGTGGGCCTTCACCTACCCACCAGTCAAGCCAGAATTTGGCTCTTTGCCCATTCCAAATTACCCATTGACTTCCGGATGTCCTTCCCCTTTGGAAAATGAGAATGCTTCTCCAAGTATAGGATGACTTAGAATTTGCTTCACAATTGAAGAAAGAGGAGTTGTTCAGATACTTGCTTCCCAGAATCGAGGCCCATAGGGAATCAGGTTAAGTTACTAATTTCCAGCCCATTCTTGCCATAAGGGCTTTGTTCATCAGCCCCATGCTTCTCAGACCTAACCCTCCCTCCTCTTTGCTGCTACAGAGCTTCTCCCATGAAACTAGGTGGATCTTCTTCTTGGTTTCATTGCTGCCCCAAACAAATTTGCAATTGAGTTTATCAATCTCCTGGTTGACTGATTCGGGAATTCTGGTTGTTTGCATGGTGTAAGTAGGGAGTGATGAAGTGACAGATTGGACTAGAAGTGTTCGACCTGCCATGGATAAGTGTGAAACTTTCCAGCCATCCTTGTACCTTTTCCAGCACATGGTGATAGGTTGCCTTAGAGACTCTGCCATGGATTAATGGGACCCCAAAAGACTTGCCTAGGTCTGAGGTGAGAGGAATGTTGCAATTAGAACTGATAATATAGTGAGACCAGCGAGTAGGATAAGGGAAAAAGGGGATCAACAAGCAGGAATGGGCCCCCTATAGGTGATTTTTGATCTCGACCTGGACAGGCGCGGATCCTGTTCCATAGCACACGGCATCCCTTCCAGTCTCTGTAGACGTTCCATATACGGATCCCATTTCAGTTGGAAACCCAGAGCCCTTAGTAGCGGACACAGCTGCAGATTTAGTAGCCACGGCAGGCGCAGGAGCAATTCCCTTATTATCAGAGACCACCTGTTCAGAAGCGATCTTCCTTTAACTACCACCTGGTCAAGAAGAATCATCAGGATCACCCAGTCAATAACCATACCCATCAAGGTAAAGTTCACGCGTTCAAGGAACATCAATTGCACTCCGCTCCACGGCATTTATAAGGTGGTCCCTGACCTTCACTTGCATGCGCAACAACATCCGGGAGCCTATCGTACACCGCTCATGGAACTAAATAAGACTAATCGAGACCCTCAGCCTGGATATGTGCTGGGACTCGAATCTGTTATTAGTGGGGCGCGTTAACCAGAAGAATAAGCGCGGCAAGAGCAATAACATGAAAAGAAGCACGTCGGGTAAGGGTATCAAGAGATACCGTGGGAAGGTTGCCCTTGACGCCAGTCATTAAGGATCTGTTCCAACGTCGGCTAGGATCAAAGGCAAATGCCCTATGAGCGCTTAAGCCGAGATTATTCGCCACCGTATACAAGATTCTAAGTGGAAGATTATGAGCCACTGGCGAAGGCTTGATAACGAGGGTAAATAAACGAGTCCGGTTGTGGAAGGGAATGGTAGCAAACTGCTTCCTCTCCTTAAACTAGGATCCCCTTTGCAAACTGACTCAGCCTTAGGTGTCATCCCTGAAAACTGGTATAGGGGGGGCCATATAGATAGAGAGTAGACAGCGAAAACAGGAGCTTCCAACAGTGGATCTGCAATATAGGAATATGCATAAACTGTAGCTCAAAAGAGCTTATCTCCCCACTTCCCTCCATTCCCCTGGCACACACACGCCTACATAAGACGAACGACGGGGTTCAGACCGGGAGCTTCCGTCCTTAAACCAGTCAAATTTTTATTCTTTTTGTACACGAGATCCATAGATAGATAGGCACATAGTAAAGAAAGGCAGAGACCGTAAACTAATAGTAGGATCTGTTGCTGGTTCTGATCCAACTGACTCTAAATATCCAACAAGGGGGGTTAGTGAGGTTAAGAGGTCCAGAGGGAGGAAAACCCGTAGTTTCCAATGAATCTAAACATCTAATCGTGGAATGTGAGAGGTCTGGGTAACCGTAGGGAGGGGAAGGTGGCTAGCTTCTTTTCAGTTTAGCTTGGCTTTTCAGCCAAAAGCGTTTTCAGTGCGCTTTAGAGCACAGTAAGTACCGCCTGATATTTCACTTTTAGGATTGACTATTCTAATTTAGAAAGGTGAAGGGAGCCAAACACGTAGTATCATTGTGTAAGTTGGCACCCCCTTACTTCGTTGTATGCAATGAATTTCATTGTTCAGATCAAGGCGCATCTGTCTTAGGTACCCCCCTTAAAATATCATATATGCACCGCTGCTGATCCTTTGTCCCTTTCTAAATCCAGCTTCAACCGAGCATACGTCTGCCGCGGGAACAGGAAGAACGGAAAATGTACTTTTATGTTGAAGTCTTTCCCGTTGGAATGCTGGGGGGCGCATCTTAGAGAGGAAGCTTCCCAAAGCGCTCTAATCTATTGATTGCACACGTGAGTAGGAATCGGATCTCAGAAACTTAGCTTTCACGGCACGAAAGCAGAAGAATCCCAAAGCTCAAGTCTGAGTCTGAATTCAATGATAAAGAAAAGGGTTGAGTTCCCCGCCTCATTACTGTCAATTGAGTGGAATTCTTATAATCATCGGGATTGAAAGTTGGAGTATCTGCACTGAGAAAGCAAGTGTTGAACTGAGTCTGCCCTCGGGACTTTGATTTCTTGGGTGAACCTTCCTTGCTTGGCTGGTCACTTTCATAAGGAATTCTTAAACCGCTTCCCTCCATTCAAGACAGGAGGACTGGTTTGGTTAAGGTGTCAAGTCACAGGAAGGTGTCAGGTCAAAGTCAGTAGGAATGGGCCAACCCAAGCAAAGGTCAGGGAGTCGTCCCAAAGTTGAAAGATTCGTCGCACCTACGTCGAAAATGTGCAATTCGAGAGTCATTCAAAACGTTTAAAAGGTCTGGAAGCTCTTTCTGCTCAGTCTCCATTTTTGTATTGTCCCCAAGCAGCATCCCTTCAAGTCCCTGCTATCTCGATAAGGGAGGCCGCTTCTCCTTCCCTAGAGATGGGTTTGCGGGCATCGCTCAGTAGTTTAATCTAGTGAGGGAAACCCTACTTATCATCAATAGAAAAAGAAAGAGGGGGAACATAAGAAAAGATTTGCTCTGAGCGCACTTAAGAATTTCTTAGATTGGGACATGAAAGTGAGGAGACTCAAAAGGATAGATTTCGCCAACGGATTTAGTTAGAGACTGACTTTTGTACCCTACTAGTCCGCTGATCTTCCTCAAGGTCAGAGTCTCGGTCCATCTTTCGCACCTGCATTTTCTTCTTTTTTTGTAATGAATGGTGCGGTCCTTCTTATCCTATCTAATATAGAAAGTCTGGTCCTCGAAGCCCGTCCGACAGCTAGACATCTTGAATGAGCAAACAACAATCCCTTACTTTCTACAGAGAGAAAGCGTCTCACCAAGGGGACTTCCTTGCCCGGTAAACCCGACATTCATAGTTAGCCCGCTAACTTCGATTCCTAATAGATGGGCACAATCGAAGGACAAGAAGAAGGAATTTGTTTCCCTAAACTAAATAGGGTTTCTTTGTCTATGTCCCATAATCTCTCTATCCCCGAGCGCAATAGCACTAGAAAGAGCAGGGGCATATCTGCACGCCCACAAATGATTGTGTAACAGACTAGTCGGCTATTGTTCGTTCCTACAGGAAAGAGGGGCGTGCCCTACTAATTTCATTGTGTAAGATACTAGTTCGCTCTTCCAGTTGCTAGTGCTAGTTGGACTGCTCTTCTAGTACTAGTAGCGGTCCATTATGCCAGATCAATCAAGAGTCTTGTAAGAGAATGGTGCGCTCTCCTCCTGATCCCAGATGAGCTTAGCTCCGAAGTTTGGCATTCGTGAGGACACCGTCCCAGTTATCTGGATCGGGCATTCATTCCTGGGTCTCAGTTTGTTGTCGTTTTCTCCGTTGCTTTTCCTTCAAGTGGAGATCTTGATTCAAGTCTCGGAGGATTGGAACTAGAAATGAGAACAAGAATTCCACTCGGGACTGCACATTCACCCGAACAATAGAAAAAGGGGAAAACCAGACAGAGGGTAGCGGCATTCACTCACGATCTACTAAAGGGAAGTAGCTTCATTGGTTCGAATCCAAGTCGTGAGATAGCTTCAAGCGGGGAAGACACTGTTAGACGTCGGAAAAAGCGGATGCAGACGATAAGACGATCAAGCAGACGATAGTGGATCGTCTTATCGTCTGATCTCTCCTACTAGTTCCGAATAAGAGAAGAATTCCCAACTTGAAAAACTTTATCGAAATCCGGCAAGGCGAGTCTAGGAGCACTTTTCTTTTCTCTTAAGGCATCTTATTAAAGACAGAGACAGAAAAGAGGATATATTGTTCCAGGGGCAGAGAAGCCAAAAAAAGACATGAATCTTGCCACTGGACTATAAGTCTATCAAACCAAAGACAAGATGCGCAAGCAAGTCTATCAGAACGAGATACCGATACAAATACCGTCGGGGTAAGCCAATGGGATACCAAAGGGGTAAGGCAATCCGATAGAGAGATGCCGTTCTTTTGTGCTCTAGCGTAGAGCTCCTGTTACTCGAGTCACAGAACCCGAGGGAAAGAGCTTATCAGCATGCAAGTCGATAAAACCTAAAGGCAAGATGCGAAGATACGAGCTTGAAGTGTCCATAAGCTTGAAGCATATAGGGGCAACGAGCCCTTATTAGTAAAGTAAAGCTCCAAAAAACGAGAGATTAACCTGCGGTGCGGATCTGACTCGACTAAGGAAAGATCTACTCCGAAAGATCAGAGAAAGAAGAGCGTTTGATCTACTAATAGCGGCATAAGAACAGCAACTATACTGGCATTTGCTTCAACCTACGCAAGACGCATTTTTGAGACATAGTGATCCATACTCTCTGTCGGGGGGCGCCGGTTTGACGACCTAGACTCTGTCCACCAAACCAATATCCAATATCTCTGTTGGGGACCTAGGCTTGTGGCACCCCCTATCTCTTAAAGGCTGTTCAAAATGAATATCTCTTTCTTTCTTCTCAGGTACAGTTGCTTTCCTTGATTCGGGCACAGTGTCTTCGACAAATCGTTGTCTCGGTCTCTGTCTCATCTCTGGTCCTGTGGGTTAGTCACCTTAGTCCAGTGTATCAGAAAGGACATCTGTCTTTCCGAGACATAAGGAGTTAGACTCAGCCTTGATATATAAGCAAGGTCAAAGTATAAAAACCAAAGCGAATCTCGTTAAACCCCGCTCCTCGGCCTTCTTTAAAGCCTTGTGACTCCCATCCCATCAAGTCAGGAACCAAAGACTGAAACTAGCCTAGCCCCGGTTAGGCGGAGATCAAGGGATGCGCGGAGCTCAATCCTTTTTGTTAAGGTTCGGGAATCATACATCCCTTATCTGTGAGTCGAGAAAGATTTCCATCGCTGGCGAACTTGAAGCAGAAAGCTAAATGAAAAGAGAGGGAAAACCCCTCGATAGAAGGAGTGAGACTATACCCTTATCTATGAAAGACCGGTTTAGAGGGAAGCATCTGCCCCTTTCTTCAACATAGGGGATATTGAACCCTAGATTTCCCTATCTACTTTCCCATTACTTCTTACCAGGAAAAGGCATACCAAAGATTTTGGGAAAGACACATTGAAATGGAAGTTCGAGGAGTAGGCGCCTGATCAAACGCCTTACGTGATAGGGGCTTCGAGGTCCAGAGCTTTAGGAACAATAAGAACCTGTGCTTACCAGAATAGTTTGTCAATCAACCACTTGCACTTTTTGACTTCCTTAACTTACTTCACTTACCGCTACTCGCCCAAGCGCCTAGAACAAGACATTCTCGTTGTGTCGCACCCTAACTTCCTTCACTTTAACTAGCGCTTCCCGGAAAAGAAGTGGTTTTCTCTTTCTACTCACAAGGCTAGGTCTTACACCCGAAAGAGTCTTTCACTTTATCTATCTTAACTTATCTAAACAGGCTATCACCGCTAATAGAAAAAGTACTTGCTTGACCCGGCTTACCATTCTATTAAATTAAATGAAAGGGCTACGAAATACCTTTCGACAACTTACTAATGAACGAACCTTGGGACTCGCTAGCGCCTGTTAAGGCTAGTCATCATTAGCTCTTTGTCTTTCTAGCCGCTTTCCTTGCTTCGCCATACCGGCGAATGGACTTACTGACTAAGTTACTTAAGGTAAAGTTGAGATAGGATCGTAAGAAAGTATAGGCTCTCCGCCGATCCTTATTGGGTAGGGGTAGCTCGCTTAAGGAAGACTACCTTTGGAGCAAAATCTTCCTTAATTCTGAGGGAAGTGCTATTCAATTGACCATGGGGCTCTACCCTTCCTTACCGAATTTATTCTATGCGAAAGAATCTCGCGCCAAGAGCGCTGCTGTAACCAGTTCTGATCTCAAGGACCTAACCTTTGTTGTGAGGACTTATTCGCCATCGGCCGGTAATACCCAATTCGCGTAAAGGGAGGGCGCCTTACTAAATAGGGGCACTTAGCTTTCCCACAGAGGTAGGTGGAGAATGCCAGATCTTAAAATTATTCAGCCGAAAAGCGATAAGGCAGTAGAGAAGAAAGAAAGATAGGGCATTATCAGCTTCAACTCGAGAAGCAGCATCCCCATCCGAATCCGCTGAAGAGGAGACCTTTGGCTCTGGAGTTCATAGTTCATTCCGCTCAACAAGCTGACCCAGCCTGAAGGAAGGGGTTTGAATCCTATAGCCTACTCTCCTGTTAAGTTTTGCCTTTCGAATTAAGCTTACAATTGAGGTCAGTGAGAAGCTTGTAAGTTCCGCCTTAAGCTATAGGGCTTCCCTAGAGGGATGAGGTGGTCGTACCGCTTCTGGGACCACGATATGCACCACCGGGGGCTCTTTTTCTGACAGGAGTTTGATACCTTGACTCCTACGCAGGTAAGCTTGTTCTTCTGCGATATTTCCTTCTTCGTTTGCGTGGATGACCGATTGATGCTATGTGGATGTAGATCACCTGGAGGCCCTTTGGAGATAGGCCTTAGGCTGCTAGGCCAGCTGTAGCTATATCTGATCCGTACTTCCTTGCCCGAGTGGAGCTGATATACCTGGACCACGTCGAGTGGTACCTGGGTGAGAGAGTCTTACGGCAGTTTGGGATTGATCAGCCGGTTCCTGATCCGCCACCTCAATCTTTCGATGCATCGCGGACGGGTGGAGCTGCTAGATATAGCTTACTGGACACTTTAAGAGATCAGATTAGGAACTTCAATGCTGGAGGAGACTTCTTCGAGATGCATTTGACCGACCGCGAGGACTATGTTGAGTGGTCTGCGTCAGTGTCCACAGGCCCGATCCTTCCTCCACACATGAGGATAGGGTCGAACTACGCGATCAGAGGAGGTCAGGCTGCTTCATGGATTGCTAAGCTGAGAAGAGACCTGGATACTATTATCCGGGAGCGCGACACCTCTTTAAGTATTATCTTCTTGTATGGATGGCTTATAGATGCTTGTAGGCCTCCTTGTTTTTAGAGTACCCATGGGCTTGTAGATTGCTGAGTCATCACGGCGAGGTTTCTTAAATCCTTACTTCAGGATCATATCAGAGAGCTCGAAACCCAGTTGAAGAGTCGAACCGATACAAAGCAGCAGAGAGATCTATCTTCTAGAGTCACAGAATCAGACCTCTCATCCGCGAAGTTGGGGTGGGATATATGTGCAAATCCCCGGCGTCGTGGGTCACCCTCCTTCTTTCCTCCCCCCAGGCGCTCCCAAACCGATTTTTATTTTATTGTTCTCGTATCTTGCTTTCTTGCAGTCTGAAATTGTTATTGAACTGGTTTAATCTGGTATTGTTAGTAGGAAGTGGTGATAGATAGCAGGAGAGGTATTTCTTACTTACCGGATTCCTTTCTGATGCCGGTCCAAATCAACTGAAGCTGCCCTACTTGCCTCTGTTGCGGATGGAAAAACTAGATCGACTTATCCAAATCAATCCACTGATTCTACTCGCTCAGCCTGATCCAACTCCTTAACGTATCCGGAAAACGCTCTCTTAGAGATTGGTAAGGCTCCCAGAGCTAGTTGAAGAAGACTCACTACCCGTAACGTCTACTGGCAAGCAAGCGGGGTAACGTCAAGACTACTTTCTCTCTTTGGAATCCTGCGTCTCCTTTTGTCGAGTCTTCAATCGAGCTGACATCCTCTGCTTGGCTTGAACAGGGAGCTTACTCGGCTAAAGTCTCTTTTTTCTTCTATCCTTAAACTCTAAACGAGGGTCAAAAGGAGTTAAAGCTACTATCCTGAGTGTAATTTTTCACTAAGGTCGAGTGTCTCTCTTTCCGATCTCTGTTTAACATCCTCTCTTGACTTGCCTTAATTCAAGTAGGAAACTGAAAGGCAAGTTGAATCGATCTATCTAGTTGAAGCAGATTCTGTTGATGAAGCAGATCCTCGTTACGCTTCTCCTTCGGACCCTTGCTTTCAGGTCTTGTCTTCCTTCGCTTGCTGGGATAGTTAGGTCTTCCTCTATTTCATATCCTCTCTGACTAGTAGCATTAATTCGAAAGGAGAAGAACTCCCTTTCTTAACTCTATTGCTTGGTGCTGGGCCTACTGATATCAAGTGTAGTGTAGTCAGGGCTGTAGTGCGCTAGTAGATAAAAGTAAGAAATGTCAAGCTCTTACTACTATCAGGCTAGCTAAACTCCTGTTTTAATCAAAAAGAGCTCTTTTTTAATGAAAAATACGGGGTTTTGACAATAGGATTCGACTTTTTATCTCCCTTTATGAACTTAAGCTACTGATGCTGGCGATCACGAAGGTACCTGGACCTGGAGCTACTCGTGTTGAATGATGGTTAGGATGC